AGACATATTCCTCTCCTTTCATCAAATAATCTTATTCTTGAATCTTGTTTGTGAAATTGATAAAAATAAAAAGTTTTATATTTTATATATATTATTCTTCTAATTTATATGTCTAGGAAACTACTACAGGTACAGGATCATATATTTTATTACTTTCTATTTTACATTTTTTTCTTTTATTGTCTTCTTTGTTCTATTTTCCTTTCTTTCAGATTACTAAAAAAACTCCCAAGTATACTTTTTTTTTTCAGATCGAGGTAAGAAATAGACTTCCAATATTTTTTTTTATCTATCTGTCAGATTATTGTATTGAATTTATTTAAGAATAAGAGATTGTAAGTGAAAAAGTCTCTTTCTCGTATTCATTAATTGCCCGAAAATATCGTATGCATCGATATGAAAAGAAAATATTTGATATGATACGCGAAGCCATGATTTGATGGATTTATTTTTCTATAAGATATATCTTATAGAAATAATAGAAATGTAAATTGATCTTTTTTTCTTGTGTTCGGAAATAAAATAAACGATATTTAAAATAAAAATGACTTGTATGTTGGAACTTGGAATAAGCCCTCTCTGTGGAGGAGAATAGCAATTTATTTCTATACAAAACCCCTAGGAACAAGACGATTTAATCAGAAATATCGACAGATTTTGACGGAATACAAACAAAGAAGTATTTAAAATAAAAAAAAAAAAGATCCACTGTTCGAATCTCATCTCTATCGAATTTGAATATCAGAATAGTAGATAGAGTTATGATTCAATGGGTTAGGTCCACTTACTTTTTTTATAATCTTTTCAATTTTTTTTATTGGAATAATCGAAAATAGGAATATTTGGCAATTAAAGAAGATATCATTATAAAAATTAATAATAAAATAATAAAAACGTTTCACTTTCTAAATAGAATTACTTTACTATACTATATTCGAACTCATTAGAATGATAACGATAACTTATGGAGTTTTATCAAAAAAAGTAAAAAGCCCCTTATCGGATTTGAACCGATGACTTACGCCTTACCATGGCGTTACTCTACCACTGAGTTAAAAGGGCCTCGTTTGATTCAATTCCTGAATAAGGAACTAGACACTATGAGTCTAGTACATCTATTTGTTACTGCATATACTTCTTATAGAGATAAGATTAGAATATATGTACATAGATTTATCCGCATAGCGACTCATTAAGGAACAATAACTTCGATTTACCTAGTAAAGTAAATAGAGTATAGTTAATAAAATGGTTTAGTGATATATATTGGATTTGATAAATATCAATGTATATGTATATCAATATAATGAATTATTTCAAAACCGATTTTAAGTCCTCATCATAACACGAAATTCATTTCATTAATACATAGACCCACCAATTCACATATTTCATCGAATCATTGATAAATGGATTCAATTTGTCCTGTCCCTCAACCAAATTCTTATTGAAAAAACAATTTTCAATAACTTGTTGATCCCTATCCTTCTTACCCGATTTCCAGATTGATTATCGTTTTTTATTTCCCGCCTTAGTGTGAATTAGTGTGAAATGGAAATATACCTACCGAATCTTAACAATGAATCACAAAAAATTCTATGGAATTTTGGAAGATCGAAGATGGAAAGATCCTTCTGATCGAATCATATCCATTCCATTATATTATATTGACAATTTCAAAAAACTGTTCATACTATCAATATAGTCGAATGGCGGTCGGGCAAGTATGCCCCCATCGTCTAGTGGTTCAGGACATCTCTCTTTCAAGGAGGCAGCGGGGATTCGACTTCCCCTGGGGGTAGGTTACTACGAAAGGAAGTTGATCATGGATTATCAATAAAGACTGAAATTGATTTTTCCTGGGTCGATGCCCGAGCGGTTAATGGGGACGGACTGTAAATTCGTTGGCAATATGTCTACGCTGGTTCAAATCCAGCTCGGCCCAATAATTTGCCGATCCACCATGAAATGATATAACCCATTTGTTGTTCTCCGGAAATTCCCGATGTGCTCTGATACGATACATCCCCGGCGCTATTTTTATTTTTTTTTTCCGTATTACGTATGTATTCCACAAATACAAAAAATACAAATTAGGATCTTGCTAATGATCTAGATTCATATCAGGATATGTAAGTATAAAGTCTAAGGAAAGGATTAAAGTAAATAAAAAAAAAAGACTCTTTTTTTTTTTTATTTTCATTGATTCATATTTTTCAATCGATTCGGCAATAACGAAAACAAATTAAGAGTAATGTCGGTCTCGCTAAAGTGCATATCATATCCATAAAGATCTCAATATCAATATATAAACAAGTCCCGTCTCTGTCAGTTACAGCACAACGATTCTAATTTTAAATGGAAAAAGAAAGGGTTTGAATGAAATTGTAAGAAGATTATTTATGCTGTACACTTTTTCCCTGGGATTGTAGTTCAATTGGTCAGAGCACCGCCCTGTCAAGGCGGAAGCTGCGGGTTCGAGCCCCGTCAGTCCCGATAGATACAAATCCAATAAAAAAAAATACATCAATTCTCGTGTGCGAAAGGGAATAAAAATAACAAACATAATCTCATTCCTTACGGGGATCCCAGCCCTCTTTTTTTTTTTTTAAGAGGTAAAGGTTCCGATGAAGAAAGAAAAAAAAACTCTTATAAAAGGAATTTTTGATTGCATCAGAAATAAGATTTTGGAATTTGGTATGGATAAAAGATCTTCCTATGTTATACTATTCAATTCTCGACGATGAATTGATTTGATAGCTCAGATATTGTTATTCATGATATTGATCCGATTTGATATCATCGAGATGTAATTTATACCATTGAATTTACCGACGAAAGATTTATCATCTTTATGGGATCAAATCCCGAGTTATTTATTGGAAATTAAAGAGAAATAAAACATAGAGATTATGGAAGTAAATATTCTCGCATTTATTGCTACTGCACTGTTCATTCTAGTTCCTACTGCCTTTTTACTTATAATTTATGTAAAAACGGTAAGTCAAAGTAATTAATTTTACTTAATAATGACTTCTTAATTCTTATCAATGCAATGGTTGAAGAAAAAAATGAAAAAAAAAAGGATTTCAATTTCGGGTATTAGTCGTAAATAAGATGGTCGGATTAGTATAGAATCAGCAGAATTCTATGAAAGAAATCCAGATAGTATGGTAGAAAGAAATCAAATCTATTTCTTTCTACCATACTATCATTATTGTAGTATATAAAACTTTTTTTCTATAAAAATTTAATATGGATTAATCTACAATATGTATCCTCATTCATATTCATATATATAGAGTCTATATGCCATATATGTAATGTACATAGCATAGTGTCCCAATTTTTTTCTTTGTTTCATCCATTTGATTTGTATTGGTTCCACTGAAATAATCAAAAAGCAACTCTTATCCGCTTCGAATTTATAGATTTCTTATTAAAAAAAAAAAAAAAAAGAGGGGACAAAAAAATAGAGTAGGGGGGTCCGCGGTTCCCGATTTTCCATATATAATTTTGGTAAGAGCCAGTTCATCGAAATATAAATCTTAGGAACAATTCGGAAGGAATAGGATTCAATTTATTTGAATTCCCTTGACTTTCAAAATCCAAACAGGGGAATAATTCAAATATTTGTTTGATTTAAAGAGTATTTTCTATTTATATATTATCCATAAAATACATTACACCACTAGAATACAATAGAATTCCGAGATGTAGGTAGATATATTTGAATTCAATTAATCATTTAATTAATATGAATTAAATACTTAAATTCAATAGTTAAAAAAATTTCAGAACCTAAATTAGAAAACAATTGATACAGTTTGATCCCTTAACTCAATTAGAAGTACCATTAGAGTCCACTTCTTCCCCATACTACGAGTGAAAGGGAAAATGTAAAAACTACCATTAAAGCAGCCCAAGCAAGACTTATTATATCCATGTAAATTTTGTCTCCTATACTATGAAGGAATTATTTCATTATTGTTCACTAATTCTTCTCGTATTATCCTTATTTTTGTATTATTCACTAAGAATACTATAATATTAGTGGAATCGCTGGTACAGAGTCAAAAAAAGGATTCTGGGCTAACACCATTGACGAAACAATTCAAGAAATCCAATTAGAACATCTAATAAGTTCTTATCTAATTTGTGTGCCAGGAACCAGATTTGAACTGGTGACACGAGGATTTTCAGTCCTCTGCTCTACCAGCTGAGCTATCCCGACCGACCTGACGCACCATCCCCATTTTAAGAGATTACTTGAGTATATGTCAATGAGTCTATGTAAACTAAAAAAAGACTTTTTCGTTTTAATTTTCAATTTTATTTTTAAGTTTCAGTAGTAGTAATCATTATGTATTGTATGTATTGTTAATCATTCATATGAGGATTCCTTGCTCAAGGATAAGATGTTCATTTGTACGTGTATAATATTACGTGTATAATATATATATTCAATTACATATTCTATATATATTCAATTACATATTCCAAGACTTGTGATTGTGATAAGAAAAATAAAAATTCCACCCAGATCCATTTGTGAAAGAATAGACTGAATAAGACACATAACGAATTAAAAAAAAGAGGATTTAGGATAAATAATTAGAGAGTTAACCGGGCCTTTTGGGGATAGAGGGACTTGAACCCTCACGATTTCTAAAGTCGACGGATTTTCCTTTTACTATAAATTTCATTGTTGTCGGTATTGACATGTAGAATGGGACTCTATCTTTATTCTCGTCTGATTAATCAGCTCTTCAAAAGATCTATCAGACTATGATGGAATCAATGATTTGATCAATGAATATTCAATTCTTTCTCTCTCTTCAACTTGGAAATGATTTGATTCACATCTTTCATTTGTGATATAAATATTCACAAATAGAGATTTCCGGTCTTCATTAATCAATTGAAATAATATTTCAGTACATATACGTATATATATACGTTTATCTTTGATCCCTTCCCTAATGCGAAAGGAAATGTCG